AAGAACGACGTTCCGCGGAATATATGACCCATGCCCCCTTGGGTTCTTTAAATTCTGTAGGTGGTGTAGCTACCGAGATCAATGCAGTCAATTATGTTTCTCCTCGAAGTTGGTTAGCTACCTCTCATTTTGTTCTAGGATTCTTCCTATTCGTAGGTCATTTATGGCACGCGGGAAGGGCTAGAGCTGCTGCTGCGGGATTTGAAAAAGGAATTGATCGTGATTTTGAACCTGTTCTTTCTATGACTCCTCTTAACTGAGGGAATAAATCCAAGACTTGAAGTAGGACTTAATTTGATTCCACCTCGGTAGATTGGGTCATACCTAAAAAAAAAGATATTACTCTTTCCTTTCTTTCCATTTTTATCTCTAACTTCTTTTTTTTGGCTCGGCTATCCTACCTAGCCGAGCCATTCACCTTTATGATACTGAACCTGGTAAACCAATACAAAACAAATCCGTTTGTATTTGCCGAGCAAAAGGAGAGAGAGGGATTCGAACCCTCGATAATTCTTTGTTCTGAACTATACCGGTTTTCAAGACCGGAGCTATCAACCACTCGGCCATCTCTCCAAAAGATAATTTAGAAAAAAAGTATTCTAATTTTCTTATTTATTCTACCAATATAGAACAGGACCAAAGCGTAGGAATGGATACCATGACTATATTATAGAATATAGTAGAATATAGAAAAATACTGGGGTGAAGGGATAAGTCCATTTATAACTATCTATTTAGAGATATAGATACTTTTAAATGCATAATCTAGCACGATCATTGACGAAGTAAAAAAAAAAAGAAACTACTCCCGACCCCATAGTCCGAATAAAGCGGTTAAAAGTGTGTTAATAATTCATATAAAAAATTCATATTCATATAGAATTTAGAATTAATTAGAATTAATGTATTCATGAAAAAACGGAAAATCCCTCTATGATACGATACATTTTCCTACAATTATAATTATATATTTTTTTGAATTAAGATATGGATTAAATGGTATAGTTCTTTTGTCGGTAACTTGGAGGATTAGAAAGATGACTATTGCTTTCCAATTGGCTGTTTTTGCATTAATTGCTACTTCATTAATCTTACTGATAAGTGTACCCGTTGTATTTGCTTCTCCTGAGGGTTGGTCGAGTAACAAAAATGTTGTATTTTCCGGGACATCCTTATGGATTGTATTAGTGTTTCTGGTAGGTATCCTTAATTCTCTCATCTCTTGAACCCCCTTTTTACAGATAAAAAAATGAAATGACCCCCCCCCTCCGAATCCGAATTCTTTCGATTATGCGAGACACCTTAAAATGAAATATAAGCCCTCAAAATGCATAAGAATGCAAATACAAAATGAACACAAAATTAGATAGAGGGAGGGGTCCAACAAAAAACCTTATTATAAAATGATACCGGAAAACAGGATAAAAAAGAATATGAATTAGAATTCTCAAAAATCCCATTTCTTTATTGTTATTGTTTTATGCTCATTTTTATTAATTATTAAAAATTGAAAAAATTACTTATTTTAGATTTTAAAGTTAGAACTTTTTACTTTTTATTTAAACTTTAAAATAAAAATATTTGATTAGAATATCAAAAAATCATAACTAGTTTATTCTAAAATCTAAAAACTTTTAATATTAATTAATTAATTCTATTATCATAGAAGTAATATAAAAGAATGATTCTTTTCTAATAGAATTAGTATATTCTTTACTAATCTACTTTAGTTTTAGTAATCTAAATTCTAAATCTAAAATATATTAGAAATATAGAAAATCTCTTCTAAATAATAAATACTAGATAAGAAACTTCTAATAATCTATATAGAATTTCTAACAATAATAAGTAAAATATTCTAAAATATTAATAGAGTTCTAATTCTACTAATTAATAATTATAATTGAAATAATATAAAAATAAATATAGAGAAAATCCATTTCTATCTATTCTATTTCTATATATGATATATAGATAGAATAGATAGAAATAGAGTGAAAATTATTCTTTCATTTTGAATTTTGATTTACTTTTTTAGTATATTTTATAAAGAATAAAAAAACGCGGATGCGGATATAGTTGAATGGTAAAATTTCTCCTTGCCAAGGAGAAGACGCGGGTTCGATTCCCGCTATCCGCCTAGGGTAATGTAGGTAATGTATTTGAGGTAATTTTGAATTCAGATAAATGAGTCAATAGAATTGACCGTGATAGTAATAGTATATATAGTGGTTTTGTCCTCGTCCTTCTTTTCTGTTACTAAAAAAAGGGGTAATTAATTGTTAATTAGTAGTTAACAGAGTAAACCCCCCTTTTTTTTACAAAAAAACTTGTTGCGGAGACGGGATTTGAACCCGTGACCTCAAGGTTATGAGCCTCGCGAGCTACCAAACTGCTCTACCCCGCGATGAAGATAAGAACTGTCAACTAAAGGATAAACAAGGTTTTAATGTCCCCTTTACCATATCTGTAAAAATATGGTAGCCCATTTATACAGAAT